TCATTCAATATATTATGTCAATTGATGAGCATACTAATTAATACTAAATACTAAATAAATAATAATACTAAATAAATAATAACTAATAACGAGTTAAAATAAAAGTCAAAAAAAAAAGGGTGTTATGTTATAAGGCTCTTGTTCCAAACAAAATATAAAAAAAATGGAATAAATACAATTGAAAAAGAAAAGATCCAAATTACTAATATATATTAGTAATTTTAGTAATGACCCTATTTATATTATAATATTTTTATTGAAAATATAAATGATTGAAAATAGGATTTCATTTAATTTAAAGAGAGTTTCATTTTAAATTTAGAAATGAAGTTCCATGTTATTTTGACATTCCTTTATTCAAGATACTTTATTCAAGAGTTGCTCGAGAAATCGATTGAGTCAGAATCGTAGGATGAATAGATGTCAAAGAGGATCCATTTTTTTTGATTTCTGTCACTATTGTTTGTGCTGTCTATAATGAAATGAATAATGAATGATAAATGAAATCAAAAGCTTTCAATTCAATTGGGACTCATTTTGTCAATTGGTCTTTTTATTATCTTATATTTTTCAAGATAAGAAACTTAGGTAAGTGTTTCATAAATAAACATATGTATAAATAGAACGTATCCCATTTAGTTCCTTCATGCCTACTATAACTAGTTATTTCGGTTTTCTACTGGCGGCTTTAACTATAACCTCAGCTCTATTTATTGGTCTGAGCAAGATACGTCTTATTTGAAATTGATTGAATGAACAATTCATAAAAATGTTTTTGTGAGATATCCAGGTAGTCCATAGTTCCTTCCCATGTGAATTGTAATTCTTGATTATTGAGATTCGTGGGCGATTTGGATTACTATTTAGAGATAGATATTACCCCCCCTTTTTTTTTACCTACCTTTTCAAAAAAAATCAAAAAATGATTGAAGTTTTACTATTTGGAATCGTGTTAGGCCTAATTCCTATTACTTTGGCTGGATTATTCGTAACTGCGTATTTGCAATACAGACGCGGCGATCAGTTGGACCTTTGATTAAGTAAGAGCTCATCTCTTTTTAAATAACATCTCTTTTTTTTATTGACCTCCTGCGGATTAAAGAAAGGAGGAGGTCAAATTAGGGTTGCTGCTCTAGTTAGTAAAGTTATTTACTTGTAATTCGACCCAAGAAGAACAGAAGCACGCTCTGTAGGATTTGAACCTACGACATCGGGTTTTGGAGACCCGCGTTCTACCGAACTGAACTAAGAGCGCTTTCTTTCTTATCCCAATATAAAGGGCTGTATGTAAATAAAAGAATTTTATTTGTAACCCCCACTTTGGATACATATAGTATCATAAAGCATTATGTTATGTATGTCTAATTTTTATTGATCTCAATGGATCCTTCATTACTGCACATGGGAGAAGTAATAGATAGGGATGACAGGATTTGAACCCGTGACATTTTGTACCCAAAACAAACGCGCTACCAAGCTGCGCTACATCCCTTTCAATTGGCCTATAGTGTCATTGTAGAGAATCCCCATCTTGTTTTCCACATCGTGATTTCTCCCATTGATATACAATTGCTCTTGTCATTTCTTTTTCGTCTTATATAACAATATAACATATAATAAAAGAAAAAAGAATCAAATCGATCAAATAGATATAATATAATTAACAATATAATAAAAAATATAAATATAAAAATCGGTAATGTTCAGAAAATAAAGTGAGTGGACACTTTTTTCTGTTGTAAAGAAAGTAAAATATCATCAACAACGACATGTGTATCTGATCATATATGTATTACAATAAAAAAGGAGGATTTTCAATGCGAGATTTTAAAACATATCTCTCCGTGGCACCTGTGTTAAGCACTCTATGGTTCGGGTCTTTAGCAGGCCTATTGATAGAGATTAATCGTTTATTCCCAGATGCGTTAACATTCCCCTTTTTTTCATTCTAGTTGGGGATGAAGAAGATTATAGATAGAATAAATTATCTGTGACTAACCCTTTTTGTTTTGTTCTTTCTTTCAGTTTTTTAGGATAAAAAAGAAGGAAAGAGAAAGAATCAAAAAAGATTCATCCGCAACGAAACTCAGGTTCACGCTGAATTAATAGAGGGAGAACAAAAATGTAAAGTAAATAATAAAAGTCGCGGACAACAAACGCATACAGGATACTTAAATGAAATACTATAACTAATGGATAGTTAGAAATCATCGTATTACTTATATTCTCTATTGATTTGATTGCAATGAAATATTTAATAATTGGGTTTCGAGTCAGCAACTTCTTTTTTTCTTCTTCGTTTCGAAAATAGAAGAGTTGGGTGAATAAAAAAAAAGGGGGGTTTATGGCCAAGGGTAAAAATGTCAGAGTAAAGGTTATTTTGGAATGTAACAGTTGTGTCCGAAACGATATTAATAAGGAATCGCGGGGCATTTCCAGATATATTACTCAAAAGAATCGACACAATACGCCTAGTCGATTGGAATTGAGAAAATTTTGTCCCTATTGTTACAAGCATACGATTCATGGGGAGATAAAGAAATAGAGAAAATGTAACGCGTTTGTAACCCCTCCAAGGAACAGCAATAAATTACATAATAATAAAATATTAATATAAAAATGTAATAATAAATTATAAAAATAAAACAACCCAATCCTATTTCATCCTATTTTGGTAGGATCGCAAATGAAATTCGAATTAAGAAATACGATTTAAAAGATAAGGAATAAACCATGGATAAATCCAAGCGACTTTTTCTTAAATCCAAGCGATCTTTTCGTAGGCGTTTGCCCCCAATTGGATCGGGGGATCGAATTGATTATAGAAACATGAGTTTAATTAGTCGATTTATTAGTGAACAAGGAAAAATATTATCTAGACGAGTGAATAGATTGACTTTGAAACAACAACGATTAATTACTATTGCTATAAAGCAAGCTCGTATTTTATCTTTGTTACCCTTTCTTAATAACGAGAAACAATTTGAGAGAACTGAATCGACTCCTAGAACCACGGGTCCTCGAATTAGAAATAAATAGATAGGCTATTCCTCAATTGCAATTGAATCAAAATTTCAATATGAACCCCAACTCAGATTTATATTTTGTTCGAAAAATTGGAGAACCCCGATTGGATTGTCACATCATAAGAAAAAATGGCTTCTTTTTTTAATGTGTTGATTCATTTTTACTATATTTCTCTTATTTATATTAATTTCTACTCTACCTTCCCGGAGCTCATTCTCCGGGGCCCCACTTAAATCATTACGGTGGATTCCTTTTAATCTTCTTATTTAAGGATCTGATTGGAAATCATGTAAAGACAATTTGTATTTGATATGGCTATTTGTGCAAGTATTTTACGATTAAGAAGCAACTGTCTCTTATACAGATCATGTATGGATCTGCTATAACTATAGGATACCCCAATCTCACGAATTGCTGCATTTATCCGAGTAATCCACAAACGACGAAAATTTCTCTTTTGCCTGCCCCTATCCCGATGAGCAGAACTCAAGGCTCTCATTTTCTGTTGAATAGTATTTCGAGTAAGTCGTGAATGAGTCCCTCGAAAGGTTGATGCAAATAAACGAATTTTTATTCTACGTCTCCGAGCTATATACCCTCGTCTAATTCTGGTCATTGAATCAAATTAAACTTTGATGAATAACTAATTGATTTATTTTCTTTCAGTTATTCTTTTTCCCTTTCCTGGTCTATTAATAACAAAACGGATTCTTCCAATGTATAAAAAAAAATTCCAATGGCTTTTGCTACTATGACCTTCCCAACCACCATTTTTCCAGGCATTTAACCTCGAAATAAGAAATTGTATTGATACTAGGTATCAACAAAAAAATACTAAATTGTAACTCAAGTTGAGTATAGTATAAAGTATCAATAAATAGTAAAGGTAAATGGATAAATAAATAGTGGGTTCCATCGTTTCTATGGCTACTTCTTAAACGGTGAGGTCCTCTCTATACACCGGAGCCCCTTCCACCATTAATCAATGTTATTAGTAACTTGTACAGTTCACATTCTTTGACTCTACCCATGAATTGTACAGTAATAAGTCTTTTCACAATGAGATCTACCCATACAGTAACGGTATTTAATTACAAAGGTTGGCTAGGTAGCTGACCCTGTATAGTCCGTTCTTGCAAGAGTAGGAGCCTAATTCTTTTGCTTCTTAAATATGATTTCCCCCGCTTAATGGATAACCATTTGCTACCACTGGGGAATTGCTTTTCATCTCCAATTGAGGTGATTGGATTTGCACCAATAGAAACCATAAATTTGATACGCAATGGAGGTTTTTTTCTATATTGATTGGAATTCTTCTATCCTATCCTATTCATTGGTACTGGTCATTGATACTGGAAAAAATTGTACTTTATTTTGTTCCGGCTCATGATCTGAACGGGTCGCACATACACCCGAGTACATGTTCCTCGACGCTGAGGACATCCCCGAAGAGCGGGGGATTTTGTTACATTTTTTATTGGCTGTCTTGTGTTTCTAATAAGTTGTTTAATAGTTGGCATACTTAATGGTATAGAAAATGGGCTGGTTTAGATCAATCCTAACCAGATGATTATGAATTCTTTCTATTTTCTTTTTTTTTTTTACTTTACGCAGATAAAATATTCAATTTAGATTCATCCAAATTATGGTTCGAAATGGATGGAATCGCAGATTTACGTGAAATCCCCGGCATTTTCGATCGCTACCAGATCAACAATTCCATGAGCTTGGGCTTCTGTTGCTGACATAAAAACGTCCCTTTCCATGTCTTCGGATACAACCCATAAGGGGTTACCCGTTCTTTGTACATAAACCCTTGTGAGGGTTTCGCGTAGTTTCAGAAGTTCTTCCGCTTCTAGGACAAATTCTCCTGTTTGTGCCTCATAAAAAGAACTCGCAGGTTGATGGATCATTACCCTGATGATATAACATAATGAATGTTTCCGCGATCTCGTACGATTGATTGGACTAGGCAAAAAGATTAAAGAATAACAAGAAAAAATAAGTATATATATAATTGAACAACCGTACAGGCATTTTTTGTGCATTGCATACGGCTCCACAATGGACTTTTTACGTTCGTTGAGCAAAAAACGAAATAGGATCCATCAGACCCAAATCGTTAAGTGATCCATTTACCACCCTTCTTTTCGTGGGAGTTCAAAAATACTATGATGGTTCCGTTGCTTTCTATATTTATGATTTATCTCATATGTGATTCAGCAATCCCAAAGTTTCTTTTTGATCCGATCAAATAAAAAAAGTAAAAAAAAAAATGATCTTGTTTTTTTTTCATTTGAGTATTCTTTCATATTTCATAACATAAATATTGGAAAGAGGCTTCTGGCGTGAAAAATAAAAGTTTGTGACGCTGAAATGAAGCCCGGATAGATAAGATCAAATCATAAATACCCTTTGTCTCATATTACTCGCCCGATATATAATCCCATGTTCTGAAAAAACAATAATGGTTTGTTCATATCGAACTCGAAGTGCCATGCTATTATTACTTAAATATTATCTTACAAATTCTTATTTATATTAAAATATTAAATATGGCGAAGGCATAGTTTTCTTTTTTCTTTCAAACAAAAAACTCATTGGCGCCGAGCGTGAGGGAATGCTATACGTTTCGTAATTTCTCCTCCGACCAGGATGAAAGATCCCATTGAAGCGGCTAATCCCATGCATATTGTATGCACATCTGGTGGCACAAATTGCATAGTATCATAAATTGCGACTCCGGGTATTACCCACCCGCCGGGGGAGTTTATAAACAAATAAAGATCTCTGGTCTCATCCTCTATACTGAGATATACCATCAGGCCAATAAGTTGGTTTGAGATCTCGCTATCAACTTCTTGACCTAAAAAAAGTAATCTTTCTCGATGAAGTCGGTTGATTAGGACAAAATTTTATCCCTTAGGAACCGTACACGCGCCTTTGGATGCATACGGTTCAAAAAAAAAGAATCAATGTATTGTATTGATTCTACCCTCCTTTACTTTTTTTATAGTAGGACTTTTCTACCTCCTAATGAAGGGGCTTTTTCTTCGATTTTTTTTTAAGAAAGATTTTTTTTGCTCGAATCTTTTTAAAAAATAAAAGAATCCACTAAACTTATCGAATTAACCTCTCATTGATGTATTGTTTCATCGAAATCGAATCCAAATTACGATGTAATTTTCTTGTTCCTGAATGGGCCTCCTCAATTATTTTAGGTTTATGTTCTACTCCGGGTAAATATCTGCCCGATTTCAATTTGCACATATAGGACAAATGCTCCCAATACCACTTTTACTTTTTTCAATTCATTTCGTGCCTTTCTTACAACAAATACGCGATGTAGTCATAATATTATTTCATTGATTGGCAGTTTGAGATCGCCCATATGCTATCAAGTAATCACTTATGATACAAGTGGTAATCATACATATATTACCAATTGGGTATTTTCTGAACGGAGCCTGGATACTTCATTTTATTGGATTGGTCCAACCAAGCCAACCATAAATTTTGATAATTGATAATATTAATATTGATTTCGACCCCCTCAAAAATGGATCTAATTGCATTTCACGCTCCAAATTATTGATGGTTCAAACAATCTTTTTTGGGCGAAACAGAGGGTATCTCGATCGGGGGAGAGAACGGGGAAATCCCATATGACCCAATATGTCTGACAAGTCGCACTATACGTCAACCCAAATTGCATCTTCCTCTCCAGGACTCCGAAAAGGTACTTTTGGAACACCAATAGGCATCAACTGAAAGAAAGGGGGTTAAGTACTATATTTTACTTTGATGTGGAAACGTAATATTTTTATCCCTGGATATTACCAAATAGTAAGACGAAATTAATAAGGGAAAATTATTACAAATGGGTCGGGCTCTTCGAATGATGAACAAGTATCTACGCATTCGCTCATAGAAAATGGGACCAATCCCCCATTGCGTATTGGTACTTATCGGGTATAGAATAGATCTGCTTATCTTTGTTCCTATGAACAGAATTGTTCCATTATTCCCAACGAAAGAAATGGAATTCAATATTCAATAATATGAACCCTTGTTCCAAAATAATCCACTGAAAGGGAGAGGTCCATAGCATAGTCTTTTTCCAATGCGATAAAGTTACATAGTGTCTATTTTTCTTTGATAAAGGGGTATTTCCATGGGTTTGCCTTGGTATCGTGTTCATACCGTCGTATTGAATGATCCCGGTCGGTTGATTTCTGTACATATAATGCATACAGCTCTCGTTGCTGGTTGGGCCGGTTCAATGGCTCTATATGAATTAGCCGTTTTTGATCCCTCTGACCCCGTTCTTGATCCAATGTGGAGACAGGGTATGTTCGTTATACCCTTCATGACTCGTTTAGGAATAACCAATTCGTGGGGCGGCTGGAGTATCACAGGAGGGACTATAACGAATCCGGGTATTTGGAGTTACGAGGGTGTGGCCGGGGCACATATTGTGTTTTCTGGTTTGTGCTTCTTGGCGGCTATCTGGCATTGGGTATATTGGGATCTAGAAATATTCTGTGATGAACGTACAGGAAAACCTTCTTTGGATTTGCCCAAGATCTTTGGAATTCATTTATTTCTTTCAGGATTAGCTTGCTTTGGGTTTGGTGCATTTCATGTAACAGGCTTGTATGGTCCTGGAATATGGGTATCTGATCCTTATGGACTAACCGGAAAAGTCCAATCTGTAAATCCTGCGTGGGGGGTAGAGGGTTTTGATCCTTTTGTTCCGGGAGGAATAGCCTCTCATCATATTGCAGCAGGTACATTGGGCATATTAGCGGGCCTATTCCATCTTAGTGTCCGCCCCCCCCAACGCCTATACAAAGGATTACGTATGGGTAATATTGAAACTGTCCTTTCCAGTAGTATCGCTGCTGTCTTTTTTGCAGCTTTTGTTGTTGCTGGAACGATGTGGTATGGCTCCGCAACTACCCCAATCGAATTATTTGGTCCCACTCGTTATCAATGGGATCAAGGATACTTCCAGCAAGAAATATATCGAAGGGTTGGTGCCGGACTAGATGAAAATCAGAGTTTATCAGAAGCTTGGTCTAAAATTCCAGAAAAATTAGCTTTTTATGATTACATTGGCAATAATCCAGCAAAAGGAGGTTTATTTAGAGCGGGCTCGATGGACAATGGGGATGGAATAGCGGTTGGATGGTTAGGACATCCTATCTTTAGAGATAAAGAAGGGCGTGAGCTTTTTGTACGCCGTATGCCTACTTTTTTTGAAACATTTCCAGTAGTTTTGGTAGACGGAGACGGAATTGTAAGAGCCGATGTTCCCTTTAGAAGGGCGGAATCTAAGTATAGTGTCGAACAAGTAGGAGTAACTGTTGAGTTCTATGGCGGCGAACTCGATGGAGTCAGTTATAGTGATCCTGCTACTGTGAAAAAATATGCTAGACGTGCTCAATTGGGTGAAATTTTTGAATTAGATCGTGCTACTTTGAAATCGGATGGTGTTTTTCGTAGCAGCCCAAGGGGTTGGTTCACTTTTGGACATGCTTCGTTTGCTTTGCTCTTCTTTTTCGGACACATTTGGCATGGTGCTAGAACCTTGTTCAGAGATGTTTTTGCTGGTATTGACCCAGATTTGGATGCTCAAGTGGAATTTGGAGCATTCCAAAAACTTGGAGATCCAACTACAAGGAGACAAGTCGTCTGATACAATACTGCTCTTGTATCTTTTGTCTCTATTATATTTTTATTATTTAACTTTGACATAGAGTACCAGAGAAATGTTGATTTGAATCACCGCCCTTTCTTTGACTTTTGACTCTTGTCCTTTCTTAATCTGGGAGATGATCCCAAATGAACAGGTGTGGAAGCTATAATTGTAAACCACGATCAATTTATGGAAGCATTGGTTTATACATTCCTCTTAGTCTCGACTCTAGGAATAATTTTTTTCGCTATATTTTTTCGAGAGCCGCCTAAGGTTCCGACTAAAAAGGCGAAATGATTTTTCATTATCTTACATTATCTTTATCTAAATGGAAGTAAAGTAATGAGCCTCCCATATTGGGAGGCTCATTACTTTACTTCCATTTAGTCCCCGTGTTCCTCGAATGGATCTCGTAGTTGTTGAGAGGGTTGCCCAAAAGCGGTATATAAGGCGTACCCGGTAAAACTTACAAGTAAACCAGATATAAAGATGGCAACTAAGGTTGCTGTTTCCATTATTATCAAATTTCAAAACTATAACGGATCTATGATAAGATCCTTTATTTACAACGGAATAGTATACAAAGTCAACCGATCTCAACCAATGCAATAGGATTTATGGCTACACAAACCGTTGAGGATAGTTCTAGATCTGGTCCAAGACGAACTAATGCAGGGAGTTTATTGAAACCATTGAATTCAGAATACGGGAAAGTGGCTCCTGGGTGGGGAACTACCCCTTTGATGGGAGTCGCAATGGCTCTATTTGCGGTATTCCTATCTATTATTTTGGAGATTTATAATTCTTCCGTTTTACTAGATGGAATTTCAATGAATTAGGTCCATAAAAATCATGAAGTCCTGGCTTTTCAATCCAAAATGAATTACTTAGGACTCTCATTTCTAGTCTATTCTGGCAGTTCGACCGTGAAATTCTTTTGTTTCTGTATTTCCGGAATATGAGTGTGTGACTTGTTATAATTGATCCTATTGATAGTACAGAGAATGGGTCTGTCATCTTGAGAGAGATGAGTTCTGCTTCGTCGGATATTCATTTTTTTTATCTGGAGCACGGAATATATGGAATAGATCGAGAAATATTTGAACTATGATTCATACCTACTATTTATACCTCGCGACTGGATTCAAAAAAATGTAAAAGATTGATTTTATCATTATAAATCGAAAGGGTTTTCTTCCTTAAAAATTGGGTTTCTGTTTATTTGTTTATTTTGACCAATGGACAAATAAAATTCCGAATTTTTAGTCATTA